ACGTGAAGTTTTTTGTAGTATACTTGGTTTTATCCAATGGGTAGTAGGTAATTTTTGTTAAAAATAAATATATTGGATTTTTTTCAAGRSTRWACTTGGTGCATGTTCGGGTGTATGTTTTTAGTACTGTGTTTGGTGTTTTTTTAATTTAGAATATGTTTGCAATACTGTACTTGGTGTATAGTGAATATGTATTATAAAAATTTATCTTAATATAATATGGCCAAATTAGTTTTGGCCAGAATTATGTCTAATAAGCATTAACTGACTAATACCATGTTTAACTTGCAAGCCAAATTAAAATATTGAACGTAAGTCCAGTCTAATAGAAGACGGCAGGTATCAATTGATGTGGGCCTGAGGTTACAGAGAATAAAAAAATACTATATGCCTATAAAACCATTTGATGTCTAGTGGCCAGATATAATGTATAGAACTCATTAACCAGAGGCCTCTTAAAAAGAAACGAATGACCTGTTAGAGCTTTATGTCCCTGAAAAAACAACCAGAGGCCTCTTAAAAAGAAACGAATGACCTGTTAAGTCAGTATGGACTTGAAAATATTAATAGGATGCCTAGTTTATTAAAGGATTGGTTATTTCTCGAGAGGAGGTAGACAAGAATTGGTTATTACTGGACAATATTCATGGTGAAAATAAATATGTATAAGTATGTCTTATGATCATTAATATTATGTATTGTGACCACTTTCCATGTCTAATAAAACATAAAATGTATAAGACGATATGCTTGAGGTAAATAAATTTATGCACGATTATACATAGCATGTAGTAAACGTGGACATATTAGTTATATAGTACTATATTACTCTCTTGGGGGGGAATAAATTGTGTACTAGTTATAGTATATGGAGTGATTATAGTGTCATCAAAGGATAGTTTAATAAAAATTCCGGTTTTGGGGATCGGGGATGAAGGTGTTAGTCTTTCTTCTTTGAGTATTTCAGGAGGGTGGTGTTTCTCGTTTCTGGTTTACAAGACCAATGTTTTTGGTAAACTACTGAAATATTGGTTAAGTATCTTGTTTTCAATTAGGCTTGTTGTGGGTATAATGATGAAGATGGTGGTAAAGTATAGTAGAGAGGCTATTTGTCCAATAAAGATGAATGGGTTTTCTACTGGTTGACCTCCGATTCATGTTAGGATTAGTAGGTCGGTGGTTAGACATCAGAAGGTGATTTGTGTTATTGGTCGGAATGTGGCTGTTCGTTGTTTTGATAGGTGGAGTATTGGTATTAGTAGTAGCACTAGGATGGATATAAATAGCGCTAGTACGCCGCCTAATTTGTTGGGGATTGAGCGTAGGATTGCATAGGCGAATAGGAAGTATCATTCTGGTTTGATGTGGGGTGGGGTGATTAGTGGGTTCGCTGGTGTAAAATTGTCTGGGTCTCCCAGTAGGTTTGGGTGGAATAGGACTAGAGTGAGTAAACATATGATTATTAGAATGAGGCCGAGTAGATCTTTGTAGGAAAAGTAGGGGTGGAATGGGATTTTGTCACAGTTTGAGTTTAATCCTGTTGGGTTGTTTGATCCTGTTTCGTGTAATAGTAGGAGGTGTAGTATGGTTATTCCTAGGATGGCAAATGGGATTAGAAAGTGGAATGTGAAGAATCGGGTTAGGGTGGCGTTGTCTACAGAGAACCCCCCTCAGATTCATTCTACAAGTGTGGGGCCTACATATGGAATAGCTGATAGAAGGTTGGTGATTACTGTAGCTCCTCAGAATGATATCTGTCCTCATGGTAATACATAGCCTACGAATGCAGTGGCTATTACTAGGAACAGTAATATTACTCCTGTGTTTCAAGTTTTGTTGTAAAGGTAGGAGCCGTAGTAGATTCCTCGTCCGATGTGGAGGTAAATACACATAAAGAATAGTGAGGCACCGTTGGCGTGCATGTTTCGAATTAGTCATCCGTATTGGACGTCTCGTTGGATGTGGGAAATTGATGAGAAGGCTATGGAGATGTCAGGTGAGTAATGTATGGCTAGGAAAATTCCTGTGGCTAGTTGAATAATAAGGCATGCCCCTAGTAATGATCCTAAGTTTCATAATGAGGAGATGTTAGATGGGGTGGGTAGGTTGATAAAGGTTTTGTTGATAATTTTTAATAGTGGATTTATGTTTTTTATGGTTTGGGTAGTGGTTCCTGTGGTTTTATGTGTTCTTTAGTTGGATAGTGATTGATTGTTCCTGTAGTTGAATGACAATGGTGGTTTTTCAGGCCATTGGTTTCGGTGTAAATCCGAGTTGGAACGTATGATTTATTTTTCATTTTTGTTCGGGTTTGGTTTGGTGTTTTGAATGATTGGGGTGGCTTCTAATATTTCTCCTTATTATGGTATTTTAAGTTTGTTAATTGGGACAGTGTTTGGTTGTGGGGTGTTGGTGTTAAAAGGAGGGTCTTTTATGTCTTTAGTGTTGTTTTTGATTTATTTGGGGGGGATGTTGGTTATTTTTGCTTATTCATCTACTTTGGTATTGGAGCCTTTTCCTACTGCTTTTTCTAACTGAGAGGGTGTAGTTAATGTGTTTAATTACATTCTTCTTGTTATGGTCTTAATTTTTATTGGGTCGGATTTGTGGTGTGGTGTGGTTGATCTAGGTGACAAGATGTCTGATGCTGATAGTATATCGGTTGTTCGTGTTGATTTTGTTGGAGTGTCATTGTTTTATTATTTAGGGTGTGTGGTTTTTTTAGTTGCTGGGGTTGGATTATTACTTACGTTGTTTGTAGTGTTGGTATTGATTCGTGGTTTATATCGGGGAGCAGTTCGTGTTATTAGGTGTTGGTGTGTTTTATTTTGTTTTGGTTTAAAATAGTATTTTGTTTTGGTTTAAAATAGTATGGGGATAAATGCTAGTAGGTAGATGAATGATAACAGGTAGGTTTTGATTAGTCCTTTTTGCGATGTTGTTGTTGTAATTGGGGGTTTTTGATATTTAGTAATTTCTTCTGGTCCTAAGTTTGGGTATCATATCTGGTCTATGAGGCGGGTTGATTCTTTTTCTGCTTTTGATAGTGTTGTGGTTGATGTGATTCGATGTGTGGTTATTGTTGTGTGGGCTTGTATGGGTTTTTGGTGTGTTATGTTGAGTAGGTTTGTAGCAATTAATAGGCTGATTAGTATAATTATTAGGGCAGTTAGTTTATAGCTTGTTGGTAGAGTTAGGGGTGGGGTTTGTGATGGGTGTATTGTGAGAGATATAAGTAATCCGGCTACGATGCTTCATTTTGCTAGTTGGGTGATTGGTTTAGTGCATTTTGGATTTTCTTCGTAGTGAGGCAGTGGTTGGTGTATTGGGTGTCCAGTCCATACAGTGGCTAGTACTCGAATACTATAGATTGTAGTGAAAGAGGTTGAAATTAGTACTATGATTAGGGCTAGTATGTTTGTGTTTGATGTTATAATGCATTCGATGATAGTGTCTTTAGAGTAGAATGCTGATAGGAATGGTGTTCCTGATAGGGCGAGGGTTCCGATTGTAAAGCAGGATGATGTGGTTGGTAGGGTTTTATGTAATGTGCCTATTTTTCGGATGTCTTGTTCTCCGTGTAAGGTGTGAATGACGTTTCCTGCGCATAAGAATAGTATGGATTTGAAGAATGCGTGTAGGCATAGGTGTAAAAAGGCTAGTTTAGGGAGGCATAATCCAACGGTGGTTATTATTAGACCTAGTTGGCTTAGTGTAGAATAAGCAATGATCTCTTTGATGTCGTTTTTTGTAAGGGCGTGGGTAGCTGCGTATAGGGTGGTAATAGCTCCTAGAAATAGGCATATTGATAGGGCGATGTGGTTGTTTTTTAGGAGAGGTTGTATGCGGATGAGTAGGTAGATTCCTGCTACAACCATTGTGCTGGAGTGTAGTAGGGCTGATACAGGAGTTGGGCCTTCTATTGCTGCTAGTAATCATGGATGTATTCCGAATTGGGCTGATTTTGCTATTGCGGCTAAAATGAGTCCTAGTAGTGGTATTGTTGGTATAAGGTGTGATATTGAGTAGATTATTGGTAGGTCTAGTGTGTCTAGTAGTAGCAGGAATCAACATATGTTTATGATCAATCCTACATCACCAATTCGGTTGTAAATAATGGCTTGTATTGAGGATTCATTGGCTTTTGATCGTGCTCGTCATCATGTGATTAGTAAAAATGATATGAATCCTACGCCCTCTCAACCGATGAATAGGAGGAATATGTTGTTGGCTGTAGCTAGGGTTAGTATTGCTAGTAGGAAGATTAGTAGGTATTGGGTAAATTTAGTTCGCTGTTTGTCTGTGGATATGTATCAGTCTGAATATGCTACAATGGTTCGTGTGATAAATAGGGCAATTGGTATAAATGTGGTTGAGTATGTGTCAAATTTTACATTAAGGGTAATGTTGAGTGTGTCTGATTTTAAGATAGTGGCGATGGTATAGTCGTTCATGTAAGAGGATTTTAGGATGAATAGTAGAATTGATAGGTATAGTGAAATTGTGATGGCTTTTTTTGGGTTTCAGATCCATGTATTTAGAGTTGGTGAAAGTGATAAAATTAGTGGTGTGGTAAGGATGAACAGTTGTAATAGGTATAATGTTTTTAGGTCAATTAGTTGTAGGATACTCATGACTTTTACTTGGAGTTGCACCAAGGGGGATGGCACCTAAAACCATTGGATTACTTCTATCCTTTAAAAGTGAAAGAGCTGAGGTTTTATTCTCAGTTATAAGAGTTAGCAGCTTTTATTGTATCTCTCTCGGTTTATAAGGAGGTTTTAACTTCTATTTTTAGATCCACAGTCTAATGTTTGTATTAAAACTATATTAACATAACATGCCTGAGATTAGTTGTGGTTTTATTATTAGTAAGATTATGGGTAGGATGTGTAGTGTTATGATTAGGTGTTCTCGTGTTTGGGTTGGTGGAATAGTTAAGATGTTTGATGGTGACTCACCCCCTAGTTGGGTGGTTGAAAATATGTAGAGTGTATATGTAGCTGTTAGGATGGTACCTAATCCTGTGATTAAGATAGTAGTATTTGACCAGTTGAATAGTGAGATAATAATGGATAGTTCTCCTATTAGGTTGATGGTTGGGGGTAGGGCTATGTTAGTAAGGCAGGCAGAAAGTCATCATAGGGTCATGAGTGGTAGTAGGAGTTGTATGTTGCGCGTTAGAATTAAGATTCGGCTGTTTGTTCGTTCGTAGTTTGTGTTTGATAGGCAGAATAATATAGATGATGTTAAACCGTGGGCAATTATAAGGGTGATAGCCCCTGTGAGTGCTCATTGGGTTTGTACAAATGTAGAGGCGATAATAAGTCCTATATGACTTACGGATGAATAGGCGATTAGTGACTTTAAGTCGGTTTGTCGAAGGCAGATTAGGCTAGTTATGATGATTCCTCATAGTGCTAATATCATGAATGGGTGATGTGGATTTTTTATGGGTGGGTCTATAATTAGGGACATTCGGATAATGCCGTATCCGCCTAGTTTTAGTAGTACACCAGCAAGGATTATTGATCCGGAGATAGGGGCTTCTACGTGTGCTTTTGGTAGTCATAGGTGAAGTCCGTATAGTGGTATTTTGATTATGAAGGCGGTTAGTAAGGCGAATCATCATGTTATGTAAGTTCATGAGTTTTCTATATATGAAGGATTAAGTTGTAGGATGGGCAGGGATAGAGTACCGCTGTTAGATTGTAGTAGTAGTAGGGCGATTAAAAGTGGTAATGATCCAATGAGGGTATAGAATAGGAAGTAAATTCCGGCGTTTAATCGTTGTATTTGGTTTCCTCATCGTGTAATAATAATTAAGGTTGGGATTAGGGTGGTTTCGAATGTGATGTAGAATGTAATTAATTCTGTGGCAGAGAATGCTATAATTAGGGAGGCTTGTAAGAAAGCAGTTGTGGATATAAAGATTCGTTTTCGTAGAGTTGGTTCAGTTATCAGGTGATTTTGACTTGCTAGGATTATTAGCGGGGTGAGTCAGCAAGATAGGGCAATGAGAGGGGCAGAAATGTGGTCAACTCCTAATGATAGGTTGGAGTATGTTATGGTGTGTCCTGTTAGTGGTTTTATCAATTGTAAGCTTAATAGAGCAATGGTAAAGCTTTGGATGGTTGTTGTTATTAATAGATTTTTTTTGTTGCAGAGTATAGTTGTTGGGATTAGTATAATTGTTGGGATTAATATCTTTAACATTGTAGTAGGTTTAGGTTGTGTAGTAGGTCTGAGCCATGGGTTCGTGAAGAAGTTACTAGGAGAGAGAGACCCGTTCCGGCTTCACAGGCTGAGAAGGCTAGTATTAGTATAGGGGATAGTATAAGGGAAGGTGTTTGTAATTGTAAGGTTCATATCGATAGGGCAATAAATATTGAAAGTATAATCCCCTCTAAGCAGAGTAGGGTTGAAATTAGATGGGTTCGGTGTAGTGCAAATCCTGTTAGGCTAATGGAGAAGGCAATGATATAGCTGAAGTGTAGTGTGGTTATGGGGTGGTCATGGAGTTAATCATGATTGGCTAAGTCGAAATTAGAGGTCTTTAATTAGACTAATCACCCACTCTGCTCATTCTAGTCCTCCCTGGGTTCATTCGTAGGCTAGGCCTAGTGTTAGTAGTGCTAAAATGATTAGGGCTCAGGTTATTGATAAGGTGGGGGTAGATAGTTGGGTGGCTCATGGAATTGGTAGTAGTAGGGCGATTTCTAAGTCGAAAAGTAGGAATAGGATTGCTACTGAGGAAGAATCGGATGGAGAAAGGAAGTCAGGCTGATTCTAGAGGGTCAAATCCACATTCATATGGGGAAAGTTTTTCGTTGTCAGGTTTTATTAGGGCTAGTAGGTTGTTTAGTAGTACAAGTATAATTGATAAGGTGAGGGTTATAGAGATGACGATGGTTATTATGTTTATTATCCCTCTTTAGGTGTGTCTAAAACTTAGTGATTGGAAGTCGCTTGTACTATTATACTAGGGGGATATGATCCTCATCAATAGATTGAGATGAATAGGAAGAGTCAGACTACGTCTACGAAGTGTCAATATCATGCTGCGGCTTCGAATCCGAAGTGGTGGTTAGAGGTGAAGTGGTACTTCATTTGTCGTAGTAGGCATACAATTAAAAATGTGGAGCCAATGATTACGTGTAATCCATGGAAGCCGGTTGCTACAAAGAATGTAGAGCCATAAATGCTGTCGGCTATTGTGAATGTGGTTTCGTAATATTCTATGGCCTGTAGGGCTGTGAAGTATAGGCCTAGTAGAATTGTTATAAGGAGGGCTTGGGTTGTTTGGTTTCGGTTAGATTCTATCATACTATGGTGGGCTCAGGTAATTGTAACTCCTGATGCTAGTAAGACGGCGGTGTTTAGCAGGGGGACTTCAAATGGATTAAGTGGAGTGATTCCTATAGGTGGTCAGTGTCCTCCTAGCTCTGGGGTTGGGGCTAGGCTTGAATGGTAGAAAGCTCAGAAGAATCCGGCAAAGAAGAATACTTCTGATGTGATGAATAGGATTATTCCGTATCGTAGTCCTTTTTGTACTGGTTTGGTGTGGTGTCCTTGGAATGTGCTTTCTCGAACGATGTCTCGTCATCATTGTAGTACTGTTACTGCTATGTTTAGTAGACCGATGATTAGCAGGTTGGATGAGTTATAGTGAAATCATATAATTAGTCCGGAGGTTATTGCAAATGCGGCTATTCCTCCGGTTAGTGGTCATGGGCTTTGGTTTACTATGTGGTATGGGTGTATTTGTTTGGTTATTTAATGTTTTCTTGTAGGTATAGGCTTAGTAGTAGGACGAATACAATGGCTTGAATAATGGCTACTGCTATTTCTAGGATTATTAGGAGGAATAGTACTATTATGGTTGATATGGATAGGGTTGGGATGGTAGGTAGTAGGGCTAGCACAGCGGTTGAGGTGAGTTGAATAAGTAAGTGACCTGCTGTTAGGTTTGCTGTAATACGAACCCCTAGGGCAATTGGTCGGATAAATAGGCTGATAGTTTCAATTATGATTAATGGTGGGATTAGTGGTATAGGTGTCCCTTCTGGGAGTAGATGGGCTAGTGATATAGTTGGTTGGTTTCGTAGGCCGATTAGTACGGTAGCAAGTCATATTGGGATGGCTAGTCCTAAGTTTATAGATAGTTGTGTTGTTGGAGTAAATGTGTATGGTAATAGTCCTAGTAGGTTTGATGTTAGTAGTAGGGCTATTAGGGATGTCAGAGTAATTGACCATTGATGTCCTGATTGGTTAATTGGTGATATTAATTGTTTTGTGAATAGATTAGTAGTTCATGATTGAATTGTTATTAGGCGGTTAGTGACTCATCGGTTGTTATTAGCTGGTAGTACAATTGTGGGTATTAGTAGGCTTAGTGTAATTAGTGGAATTCCAATCTTTTCTGGGGTTGAAAATTGGTCGAAGAAGGTTAGGTTCATGGTCAGGTTCAGGTTTCTTTTTTAGTTTTTTCTGTTTTGTTTAAAAAGTTGTTATGTGTAAGGTGAGACTTGATTTTAGGTTGCATAATAATGTAAATCAATCAGGTGGTGCATAGGATGGATAATCATGGATTTGGGTTTAATTGTGGCATGTCACTAAGGAGGTGTGGTGAGTCTCTTTTTCTAGCTTAAAAGGCTAGTGCTATCCATTATAAGCTTCTATAGTGATTGAAGTGATGATCAGCTTTCAAATTGTTGAATAGGTGTTGATTCAATTACGATTGGTATGAAACTATGGTTTGCTCCGCAGATTTCAGAGCACTGTCCATAGAATAAACCTGGTTGTATTATAATGAAATTGGTTTGGTTTAGTCGTCCTGGGACTGCATCTGTTTTTACGCCTAAGGATGGTACTGCTCATGAATGTAAGACGTCTTCTGCTGAGATTAGTATTCGAATTGGGGTTTCTATTGGGGCGATTATTCGATGGTCTACTTCTAGGAGTCGTGAGTGGCCATTAATGAGGTCTTGGGTTGGGATTATGTATGAGTCAAATTCTAGGTCTTCATAGTCGGTGTATTCGTATGTTCAGTATCACTGGTGGCCCATGGCTTTAATTGTTAAATGTGGATTATTGATTTCGTCTGTAAGGTATAGTACTTGCAGAGATGGAAGGGCGATTGTAATGAGAACGATGGCTGGTAGGATCGTTCAGATTATTTCTACTTCTTGGGCATCTATGGTGTTGGTGTGAGTTAGTTTTGTTGTTATTATAGATGTGATGATATAAAGTACTAGGGTGCTAATAAGGAATACAATTATTAGGGTGTGGTCATGAAAGTGTAGTAGTTCTTCCATAATAGGGGATATTGCATCTTGGAATTCTAATTGTAAGGGGTTTGCCATTAAGTCGTAAAGGGATTAAACCTATAATTTAATCTTGACAAGATTATGTAATTTTTACTAACGTCTTGGTGATAGTTTAAGGAAGAAACATAATGGTTTATGTGATTGGCTTGAAACTAATTTAAGGGGGTTCGATTCCTTCCTTTCTTGGACTATAGTATGTGTGCGGATTCTTCATAGGTGTGGCTGGAGGGCGGGCAACCGCTTAATCATTCTACGTTTATCAGTGGTGGTTCAATTAGTACTATTTTTCGTTTTGATGATAAGGCTTCTCAGATGATGACTAGTATTATGATGACTGCTGCTATGGAGATTATTGAGCCAATTGATGAGATGGAGTTTCATATTGTGTAGGCGTCTGGGTAGTCTGAGTATCGTCGTGGCATACCAGCTAGACCTAAGAAGTGTTGTGGGAAGAATGTTATGTTTACACCAAAGAATATAACTACGAATTGTAATTTTGCTCATGTTTGATTTAATGAGAATCCTGTAAATAGGGGGAATCAGTGGGTAAATCCGGCTATAATAGCGAATACGGCTCCCATAGATAACACATAGTGGAAGTGTGCTACTACGTAGTATGTGTCGTGTAGCACAATATCTAGGGATGAGTTGGCTAGAACAATTCCTGTTAGTCCTCCAATGGTAAATAGGAAGATAAAACCTAGGGCTCATAGTAAAGGAGCATCTCATTTGATTATTCCTCCGTGAAGAGTGGCTAGTCAGCTGAACACCTTAACCCCTGTTGGAATAGCAATGATTATTGTTGCTGATGTAAAATAGGCTCGGGTGTCTACGTCTATACCTACTGTAAATATATGGTGAGCTCAAACGATGAATCCTAAAAAACCGATGGATATTATTGCTCAGACTATGCCCATGTATCCGAATGGTTCTTTTTTGCCAGTATAATAAGCGACCACATGTGAAATTATTCCGAATCCAGGAAGGATGAGGATGTATACTTCTGGGTGGCCGAAGAATCAGAATAGATGTTGGTATAGAATTGGATCTCCTCCTCCAGATGGGTCAAAGAAGGTTGTATTTAGGTTTCGGTCTGTTAAAAGTATTGTAATGCCTGCGGCTAGTACTGGAAGGGAGAGTAGTAGTAATACAGCTGTGATAAGTACGGATCATACGAAAAGTGGTGTTTGGTATTGTGATATTGATGGGGTTTTTATATTGATTGCAGTGGTGATGAAGTTGATAGCTCCTAAAATTGATGATGCCCCGGCTAAGTGTAGGGAGAAGATGGTTAGGTCGACAGAAGCCCCAGCGTGGGCTATATTGCCTGCTAAAGGGGGGTAAACAGTTCATCCTGTTCCAGCCCCGGCTTCAATGCCGGAGGAGGCTAGGAGTAGTAGTAGTGATGGGGGTAGAAGTCAAAAGCTTATGTTATTTATACGTGGAAATGCTATGTCTGGTGATCCGATTATTATTGGAATTAATCAGTTTCCAAATCCACCGATTATAATTGGTATGACTATAAAAAAGATTATGACGAAGGCGTGGGCTGTAACAATTACATTGTATACCTGATCGTCTCCTAGTAGGGGTCCTGGTTGACTTAATTCTGTTCGAATTAATAGACTAAGGGCTGTTCCGATTATTCCTGCTCAGGCTCCAAAAATTAGATAAAGGGTGCCAATGTCTTTATGGTTAGTAGAGAATAGTCAGCGGTTTAATGTCATTGGTAGGGTAAGGTAGCTGAGTGTTTAGCGTTAGGCTGTAGACCTTTTCACGGGGGTTTAATTCCCTCTCTTATCATAGCTCTGTAGTGAAGTTCATGTCAGATTGCAAATTTGAAGATATATCCTAATAGTGATATCAGAGCTTTGGGTTGTGTCATATTATAGATAAAAGCCTGATGGATAAGGTGTTTAGCTGTTAACTAAAATGTTCATGGGATAAAAGCCCATTTATCTAGTAAGGTCTTAGCTTAATTAAAGTGTTTGAGTTGCATTCAATTGATATAGGATAGAACCCTATAGGTCTTAATCAGAAACTAAGAGGAAGATATCTCTTGTTTGGGGCTTTGAAGGCCCCTGGTTTGTTATTTATCCTAAGTTTCTTTTTAAATGGAGTATAATAGTATAGGTAGAATTGGAAGTATGGTTGTTGATAGTATGGTTATTGTGGCTAGGTAGGGTTTTGTATGAGATGTTTTATGTCGTCATTGTTGGGTGTAGTTGTGGGAGTTTGGGGGGAGTGTGATTGTTGTGTAGTATGTGATTCGTAGGTAGAAGAACAAGCTTAGGAGGGAGGCTATGGCTATTAATGTGGCTAAGGTGGTTATATGTTGTTTGGTGAGTTCTTGTAAGATTAGCCATTTAGGTGAGAACCCTGTTAGAGGGGGTAATCCAGCTAGGGACAGCAATGTTAATATTATTAGTGTATTTAGTGATGGTATTTTTGTTCAAGATAATATGATTGTGGCTATTTTGTTTGTTTTTAGGTATTCAATTATGAGGAATGTAGTAATTGTTATTACACAGTACAGGTAGAATGTCAGTAATGTCAGTTTTGGTGATAAAGTAAGTACAATGGTTATTCATCCGAGATGGGCGATTGATGAGAAGGCTATAATTTTTCGCAGTTGTGTTTGGTTTAGTCCCCCTCACCCCCCCAAGAAGGCGGATGTTAGTCCTAGTGACAGTAGTAATGGTGTGTTTAGATTTTGATATGTGGTTGTTAGGATGGTTAGTGGGGCTAGTTTTTGTCAAGTGGTTATTAACAGAGCTGTTATTGGAGTGGATCCTTGTAGCACCTCTGGTAGTCAAAGGTGAAATGGGGCTAGTCCTAGTTTTATGGCCAAGGCTACTGTTAGTAATACGCACGATGTATTACTTTTCATAAGTGTTATATCTCATTGGCCCAAATATCAGGCGTTTATAACACTGGAGAATAGTAGTAGTGTTGAAGCTGCTGCTTGTGTTAGAAAGTATTTGATGGAGGCTTCAATGGCTCGTGGGTGATGTTGTTGTGCAATTAGTGGAATAATTGATAAAGTGCTTATTTCTAGACCACATCATGCCAGAATTCAATGGTTACTTGAAATTGTAATAAGTGGTCCTATGATTAGACTTGTAGTAATTAGCCCCTTTGCAAGAGGGTTCATTAGCATAGGAGGGATTTAAACCAACATTGTCGGGGTATGGGCCCGATAGCTTAGTTAGCTGACTTTACTAGAATATAGTATAGTGGAAGTATTGGGAGTTTTGATCTCCCCGGGGCAGGTTCAAGTCCTGTTTTTCTAAGGAGACGAGAGGGTTTTAACCTCTGTATTTCACCCTATCAAGGTGATCCTTTAGTATTTCGGGCACGTGTCCTATATTATTGGTGGGAGTCCAGAGGTTATGATGGGTATTGCTATGTGTCATGCACATAGTGCTAGAGTAACTGGTAAGAAGTTTTTTCATAGTAGGTGTATTAATTGGTCGTATCGGAATCGTGGGTATGAGGCTCGTACCCATAAGAATCCAATGGATAGTATTACTGTTTTCGTTGTTAAAGAAAGTGAGAATATTTCTGGTGTGTTTAATATACTTGGGTTTAAGAATATAATAGTTGTTAGTGTGTTTATTATTAAAATATTGGTGTACTCTGCTAAGAAGAAGAGGGCAAATGGACCTGCAGAATATTCTACGTTAAAGCCAGATACTAATTCGGATTCCCCTTCTGTCAGGTCGAATGGTGCTCGATTAGTTTCTGCTAGGGTTGAGATGTATCATATTATTATTAGTGGTCATGATGATAGTATTAGATATAGTGGTTCTTGTGTGGTAGCAAATGTTTGTATGTTAAATCCGCCAGAAAATAAGATTATTGATAGTAGAATAATTCCTAGGGTCACCTCGTAGGAGATAGTTTGGGCTACTGCACGTAGGGCTCCCATTAGGGCGTATTTTGAGTTTGATGCTCAGCCGGACCATAAGATGGAGTATACTATAAAGCTTGATATGGAAATTAGGAATAGTAGGCCTATATTTAGGTCGGCCAGTGAATGTGGGAGTGGCATGGGTAGTCAGATTGATAGTGCTAATAAAAGGGCTAGTATTGGGGCCATGATAAATAGTATGTGGGAGGAGTTAGTAGGTCGGATTGGTTCTTTAATGAATAGTTTTAGTCCATCTGCCACTGGTTGTAAAATGCCGTATGGGCCTACCAAGTTTGGTCCTTTTCGTAGTTGTATGTAACCTAATACTTTTCGTTCAATAAGGGTAAAGAAGGCTACTGAGATTAGAATGGGGATGATGTAGGTTAGTGGAGATAGTAGGTTTGGAATGAGCACTTATTATTGGGGAGGGGAATTGAACCCCTGGTTAAAGGGTTTAGGTCTTTTGCATTAATACCTGCTTTGCTACTCCAATGGGCCTTTATCTAAGGTGTGGTTAGTTGGTGGTTGTCTTTGTACTTGGTTTAGTTATATTCACTAATGCAGAGTATAGCGTGTTTTTACATAGGCTATATATTTTCAATCCTTTCGTACTAGAAAATTTGCAATCATAGATAGAAACCGACCTGGATTACTCCGGTCTGAACTCAGATCACGTAGGACTATTAATCGTTGAACAAACGAACCCTTAATAGCGGTTGCACCATTAGGGTGTCCTGATCCAACATCGAGGTCGTAAACCCCCGTCATTGATATGGACTCTAAGAGGGGATTGCGCTGTTATCCCTGGGGTAGCTTGGTTCGTTGATCATGTATATTGGATCGTTTTGTCGTGGACACTTAGATTTGTATTATCTTGGTGGTAATTTTCGGAGGTTTTATTGTGCTCCGAGGTCGCCCCAACCGAAAGTTTTTAGTCAGGTATATTATAAGGTGTTTTCTATTGAATGGTTGGCTGATGGTTGTGACCTATACTTAAAGTTCCACAGGGTCTTCTCGTCTTATGGAGGTATTCTCGCTTTTGCACGGGAAGATCAATTTCACTGATTGTTTGTGAGAGACAGATAGAACCTCGTTTAGCCATTCATTCTAGTCTTTATTTAAAAGACGAGTGATTACGCTACCTTCGCACGGTCAGGATACCGCGGCCGTTGAACAGTGTCACTGGGCAGGCATCACTCCTAATACTTGTAACGCTAGGAGCTATGTTTTTGGTAAACAGTCGGGTTCTTTGTTTGCCTAGTTCCTTTTACAAATTTTAATCTTTCTTTCATGCATTCCTGTGTTGGGTTAACAGTTTTGTCTATAGAACTTGTTTATTTTTGTTTATTTCTATGAGTTTAGTTGTTAATAATCAGTAGTTTGTTTGGGCTGATTTAAGCTTATGCTTAGAGAAGTTTTTAATTCTTGTTACTCATTTTAGCATTAACTCTTCTATGTGAGTAGAATGGCTCAGTAGAGGTTTGGGGAAGTAAATTTTTATTAATATTTATTGTGGGTTAGCTTTAACGCTTTATTTTAGTGGTGGCTGCTTTAAGGCCTACGGATATATTTAAGAATTTTTTGCCTCCATTATTTGGTTGTTTCCTTTGTTAGTTGGGCTGTACCCCTACTAAGTATCTCTTAAATCTTTCTTTAGGTGACTTTTGTTTGTCTATTGAATGGTTTAAGGTAGAACTTTTATTCTTTTCCTGAGCAACCAGCTATTACTAAGTTCGTTAGGCTTTTCACTTCTATTTATAAGTCTTTCCACTCTTTTGCCACAGAGACGGTTAGTAAGTTTTTGTTATAAACTGCTTATAAGTAGCTCACTTAGTTTCGGGGTTTCATACTTTAGTTCTCTTTGCTTGAATTATGCTGGCTAAATCATTATGCAAAAGGTACAAGATTTAATCTTTGCTTTTTGTTGCTTAGTGATTGTTTCATTTTTTTCACCTTTCCCTTGCGGTACTGTTTTTATAGCTCCGTTGGTCTTTTCCTATCTCCTATACTTAGACAAGTAGAATGTTTTAAGGTTTAGGGGTTGTATGGTTATTGTTTGTTGAGAATAACTAGTTGATTGGGCTGGGTTTATTGCTCAAGGCAGCCTTTGTTTATTGGGCATTTTTCAGGTGTAAGCTGAGTGCTTTGAGGTTAAGCTATGTCTTGATATTCCAAGTACACCTTCCGGTATACTTACCATGTTACGACTTGCCTCATCTCTGTGTTATGGAAGGGTTTATTTATAAGTTGTATTTTTTTTGATGAGGGTGACGGGCGGTGTGTGCGCGTCCCAGATCCTGGTTAATGTGGGCTCTCTGCTTTCACATTACTGCTAAATCCCACTTTTAGGTCCATATTTCAGGGCTCTTTCCGTTAATATTTCTAGTGTAGAAAATGTAGCCCATTTCTTCCATCTCAATTGGCTACACCTTGACCTGACTTATTAGCTGTATAAGCTGTTGTGCTTACTTTTGTTCCTTAGTAGGGTAAGCTGTGGACGGAGGTATATAGGCTGTGGGCAAGAGGTGGTGAGGTAGATCGTGGATTATCGATTATAGAACAGGCTCCTCTAGGTGGGTTTGGGACACCGCCAAGTCCTTTGAGTTTCAAACATTTGGTTTGTAGTTCTCTGGCAAATTTTTTCATGTTAAAAAAATTTAGGTTTAGGGCTAAGCATAGTGGGGTATCTAATCCCAGTTTGTACCTTAGCTATCGTGGGTTCAAATTGGTCTGTATGTTAAGGTTGTTTTCACAGTGTAATATGGTGTATATTAACTTATAACAGAATGATTGTAGGTTTATCTTAATTTTTTTGATTATTTTTAATCACGTTTTATGCCGTTTTGTTGTTATTTTGGGTTTCTTGTATAGCCGCGGTGGCTGGCACAAGGATTTACCAGCCCTGGCTTTACTATAAATAAGTCAAGCTTTATCGCTTATGGCTTAATGTTTGTCACTGCTGAGGCCCATGGGGGTGTGGCATTGCTAGGTGTTTTGGGCTGTCATGGTGTGCCTGATACCTGCTCCTTGTTCTTTTCATAGATAAAGAAATTAGGGCGTTTTCACTGGGGTGCTGATACTTGCATGTGTAATTTTAGTAAAAAATAACATTAAGACTAGGACCAAATCTTTTTGTTTTTGGGGTGATTAATGCCCATCTTGGCATCTTCAATGCCATACTTTGGTATAAGCTACAATAAC